TAACCTTAGGTTAATTTAATTTGATAAAAGGAAATAAAATTGCCCGAACCTCTCCTATTTTATTTGAGTTTAGGTTTAATTAAGTTTGACGAGAATAATACTCTACGACTAGCAATTCATTTATTTTTAAACCGACCCATTTACTATCTATTATTTGATTGACCAGTCCTTTATATTGGACTGGGTGAAGAGTCAAATGGTTTGGCACTTCCGCCTGAGGGGAAGAGTTGAGAGAATTTTGAACCAGAGTTTTGGATTTTTGTTCATCCTTCGCCATAATAATATCTCGAGGTTTGCAGCGATAACTTGGTATATCTACTATACGCTCATTCACTAAAATATGTCTATGGTTAACTAATTGGCGGGCTGCGGGAATAGTCGAAGCCATACCCAATCGAAAAAGGATGTTATCCAAACGCATTTCAAGTAATTGTAGTAAAACTTGACCTGTTGACCCCTTGGCTTTTCCGGCGATATGAACGTATTTAAGTAATTGTCGTTCTGTAAGACCATAATGAAAACGCAATTTTTGTTTTTCTTCTAGGCGAATACGATATTGAGATTTTTTCCCGGAACGTGGTTGGTTTCTAAGATCACTCCCGGCTTTAGGCCTTTTATTAGTTAGTCCTGGTAAAGCCCCCAGGCGACGTATTTTTTTGAAACGAGGTCCTCGGTAACGCGACATAAAATAAAGACTCCTTAATTCTTATTTAGAATTCATTTCATTCTTTTTTTTTTTTTATTTGATTTTACAGAATAAATCGAAACTCAAACTGAACTAAATGAAGCGAAGTTTGCTGAAGTAGTGTACTTCTACTATTACTATACAGAAGAATGAGATACATTGGATAAATAGTCAAACTTTCTATTAATATCTATTATTATATATATAATAATAGATAAGATCCTTTTCCTGGCATAGTCATGAGTTCCCCCTAGAACTTCCAAAATTCATGGATTTTGGAAAGGGGGGAAGACACTTTTCAATATTCTTTGATTTCAAAGGAAGATTCTCCATTTTTGAAAAATGGAATAAAAAAATGAAAAATATAAAAAAGCCGGCTATCGGAATCGAACCGATGACCATCGCATTACAAATGCGATGCTCTAACCTCTGAGCTAAGCGGGCCCATATTATAGTAATAGAAATTTTCTATACATAGGAATTCAAGACACTATTACTCTAAGTATAGTGTCTCTAGAAATCTAGAAAAGAATAGAATCCATAATTACCAATAAATATTGGATATTATAGAACATAACGATTTCTATAGCGATATAAAATTTTTGATTTCTTTATCACAATTCTAAATTCGAATAGAATAATATTGGATAGTCAATCTTAACTATTTTTAGATAGTCAAACTTTTTTATTTTGAATTCACATGATATTTGAAATTCTTTTTGTTACACTTCTCCATTTTCTATCCTACAATATTTCTCTATATTTCTTCCTAATTTGGTTGATTAATTATAACTAATCAAACATTCCTCGGCTTTCATTCGTAAAATAAAAGGGGAAGTTAAGAAGAAAAAAAGAATCGAACCTTTAAGTATCCCAATTGCATGGGAAAAATGGCATGAAGAGAAAGATATATAAAGGATATATATCAATCTATATTGAATTGCCGATACAGAAATGATAAAATTCAATTTGATTCAATCAAATACGGGTTTCCTATAGGTAAGCAAAAAAGACTTTTTCGAGATAGTAATCGCTATCTAATAAATTCAAAGGTTCTAGTATAAATGAAAGAAAAAAGGAATAATATTTTAATAAAATCTTAATCTCAAAACAAAAGACGGGGATATGGCGAAATCGGTAGACGCTACGGACTTAATTAGATTGAGCCTTGGTATGGAAACTTACTAAGTGATAACTTTCAAATTCAGAGAAACCCCGGAATTAATAAAAATGGGCAATCCTGAGCCAAATCCTGTTTTTTCAAAAAAAAGGATAGGTGCAGAGACTCAATGGAAGTTGTTCTAACAAATGGAGTTGACTGCGCCGGTAGAGGAATCTTTCCACGGAAACTTTAGAAAGGATGAAGGATAAACCCATCTATTGAATACTATATCAAATGATTAATGTTGGCCCGAATCTGTTTTTTTAATATGAAAATGGAAAAATCGATGTGAATTTATTTCACGTTGAAGAATAAATCGAATATTCATCAACTCATTCACTCCATAGTTCGATAGATCTTTTAAAGAACTTATTAATCGGACGAGAATAAAGATAGAGTCCCATTCTACATGTCAATACCGGCAACAATGAAATTTATAGTAAGAGGAAAATCCGTCGACTTTAAAAATCGTGAGGGTTCAAGTCCCTCTATCCCCAAAAAGCCTATTTGACCCCTAAAATATTTACCCTATCCCCCCTTTTCGTTAGCGGTTCCAAATTCCCTTATCTTTCTGATTCTTTGACAAACGTATTTGGGTGTAAATGACTTTCTCTTATCTTATCACATGTGATATAGAATACACATTGCAAATG